CATAGTTCCAGCAACAACGAAAGCTGCAAAAAAGACAGCAGCAATACTGCTGGAAAGGACAGTTTCAATATTGCCCATACGTAATCCTTTGTATAGACGTTGGGGTGGGCGGACACTAAGATGGAATAGACCCGCTAATATACCCAATGTACCTGCTGCAATATGATGAGAGGCTATTCCCCCCGGAACAAAAGGATCAAAACCTTCCGCGCCCCACGCTGGATTTACAGATTGTACTTTTCCGGTTAGGCCATAAGGATCGGACACCCATATTCCAGGACCATACAAGCCTGTTACATGAAATGCGCCAAACCCAAAACAAGCCACCCCTGAAAGAAATAAATGAATTCCAAAGATCTTGGGCAAATCCAAAGAGGGTTTTCCTGTACGTTCATCACAGAATATTTCTAGATCCCAATACACCCAATGCCAGATAGCTGCTAAGAAGCACAAGCCAGAAAACACAATATGTGCCCCGGCCACACCTTCGTAACTCCAAATACCCGGATTCGTTATAGTTCCTCCTGTGATACTCCAACCGCCCCATGAATTGTTTATTCCTAAACGAGTCATAAAGGGTATAACGAACATACCCTGTCTCCACATTGGATCAAGAACGGGGTCAGAAGGATCAAAAACTGCTAATTCGTATAGAGCCATCGAACCGGCCCAACCGGAAACTAGAGCTGTATGCATTATATGGACAGAAAGCAGCCGACCGGGATCATTCAATACGACGGTATGAACACGATACCAAGGCAAACCCATGGAAATACCCCTTTCTCAAAGAAAAAATAGACACTATGTAACTTTATCACATTGGAAATGACTATGCTATGGACCTCACCTTTTTTATTGGATTATCTCGAAACAAGGGTGAATATTTATTCTGTTCCGTTGGTAATAATTGAACAATTTTGTTCGTAGGAACAAAGAGAAGCAGATCTATTCTATATCCAATAAGTACCAATACGCAATGGGGATTAATCCTATTTTTTGTGAGCGAATGGATAGATACTTGTTTATCATTCGAACGATCCGTTCGTAAGAATTTTCCTTTATTCTGTCTTCCTCCATGAATCTTCCAATTTATCGATAAAATACGATAAACGGACAATATTATGAAGACAATAAACCCATTTTACGTTTCCACATCAAAGTGAAATAGAGTACTTAACTCCTTTTTCTTTCATTTAATGCCCATTGGTGTTCCAAAAGTACCTTTTCGGAGTCCTGGAGAGGAAGATGCAGTTTGGGTTGACGTATAGTGTGACTTGTCAGACCTATTGGGTCATATGGGATTTCCCCGTTCTCTCCTCCGATCGAGATATCCTCTGTTTCGCCCAAGAAAGATTGATTGAACCATCAATAATTCGAAGCGTGAAGTGCAATTAGATCAATTTATTTGGTTGGGGGATCAATATTATCAATTCAAAAATTTGATGGTTGGCTTGGACCAATAAAATGAAGTATACAGGCTCCGTTCAGAAAATACCAAGGCAATCCATGTATGATTACCACCCTATCTTAAATGATTTATACCATATGAGTTATCTCAAACTGCCAATCAAAGGAATAATATGATGAATACATCGAATATTTCGTGGAAGGCATGAAAATGAAACAAATTGAAAAAAGAAGTCATAGCAAAAAGAAGTGGTACTGGAATCATTTGTCCTATATGTGCAAATACAATTCGGGCAGATCTTTACCTGGAGTAGAGCATAAACCTAAAAGAGTTGAAGAGGCCCATTCGGGAACAAGAAAATTACATTGTGATTTGGATCTCGATGAAACAATACATCAATGAGAGGTTAGTTCAATAAGTTCAGCAAAGTCTTTTTTATAGGGAAGCAGGTCAAAACTCATGTTTTTTGAAAAATGGAAGAAAAAGCCCTTTCATTAGTAATAAGGTAAAAAGCCTGCTACGAAAAAAGAAATAGGGCTGGAATCAACACATTCTTTTCTCAATTTTGATTTTTTGAACCGTATGCATCCAAAGGTGCGTGTACGGTTCCTAAGGAATAGAACTTTATCCTAATCAACCGACTTCATCGAGAAAGATTACTTTTTTTAGGCCAAGAGGTTGATAGCGAGATCTCGAATCAACTTGTTGGTCTCATGGTATATCTCAGCATAGAGGATGATACCAGGGATCTGTATTTGTTTATAAATTCTCCCGGCGGATGGGTAATCCCAGGAATAGCTATTTATGATACTATGCAATTTGTACCGCCTGATGTGCATACAATATGCATGGGATTAGCCGCCTCAATGGGATCTTTCATCCTGGTTGGAGGAGAAATTACCAAACGTCTAGCATTCCCTCACGCTTGGCGCCAATGAGTTTTTTTATTTGAGAGAAAAAAAGACTATGCCTTCGTCATATGGAATATGAATAAAATTATTAAGTAATAATAGCATGGCATTTCAAGTTCGATATGAGCAAACTATTATTATTTTTTCATAATATGAGATTTTGTATCGAGATAGTAGTATGAAAGAAAGGTTATTTCCGATTTGATCTTATGTATTGGGGTCCATTTCAGCGTCACAAACCTTTTTGCTTCCACACCAGAAGTCTCTTTCCAATATTTATGTTATGAAAGAGTGTGAAAATAAATAAAATAAAAAAAAAAAAGATCATTTTTGACTTATTCTTATTTGATCGGATCAGAAAGAAACTTTGGGATTGCTGAATCACAGACGAGATAAATATATAAAGCAACGGAACCATCATAGTATTTTTTGATTACTCCGAAAGGAAGGATGGTAAATGGATCATTCAACGATCTGGGTCTGATAGATTCGATTTTTCTCTTTCTTCAATGAAAAAAGAGAAAAAGAAATTCCATTGCGGAGCCGTATGCAATGCACAAAAGATGCCTGTACGGTTGTACAATTCTATTTCTCCCTGCTTGTTATTCTTTATACCTTCCCTTCGCGCAATCATGCGAGATAGAGGAATCGTTCATTATGTTATATCATCAGGGTTATGATCCATCAACCTGCTAGTTCTTTTTATGAGGCACCCACAGGGGAATTTATCCTGGAAGCGGAAGAACTACTGAAACTCCGCGAAATCCTCACAAGGGTTTATGTACAAAGAACGGGCAATCCTTTATGGGTTGTATCCGAAGACATGGAAAGAGATGTTTTTATGTCAGCAACAGAAGCCCAAGATCATGGCATTGTTGATCTTGTAGCGGTCGAAAATACCAGGGATTTCACATAAATCTTTAATTCCATTTCGAATCATAATTTGAATGAACCATTATTTGATCTTTTATCTTCTTACCTGGGTAAAATATTAAATGGAAGTAATTCATAACCGTCCGGTTAGGATCGATCTAAACCAGCCCATTCTGTATATGATTCAGCATGCCAACTATTAAACAACTTATTAGAAACACAAGACAGCCAATCAGAAATGTCACGAAATCCCCTGCTCTTCGAGGATGTCCTCAGCGTCGAGGAACATGTACTAGGGTGTATGTGCGACTCGTTCAGATCATGAGCTAGAACAAATGAGACGATTTTTACAGTATCAATGACTCGTACCAATGAATAGAATGGAAGAACTCCATTCAATATCTAAAGATAAAGATCTCTCATATACCTCTATTTGTATGGAATTTATGGTTTCCATTGGTGCAAATCCAATCACCTCGATTTGAGATGAAAAGCAATTCCCCATTGGTAGCAAATGGTTATCCATTAAGCGGGGGGATATTATTTAAAAAGCAGAAAGATTATGCTCCTGCTCTTGTAAGAACGGACTAACAGGGTCAGCTACCTATTCAACCTTCATAATTAAATGCCGTCACTGTATGGATAGATCTCATTGTAAAAAGACCTATTACTCGATAATTCATGGGTAGAGCCAAAGAGTGTGAACCGTACAAGTTACCAATAATATTGATTAAATGAGGAAAGGGGCTCCGGTGTATAGAGAGGACCTCACCGTTTAAGAAGTAATCATAGAAACGATGGAAGCCACTATTTGTCCATTTATTATTTTATACCTAATATCGGTACAATTTTTTTTGAGGTGAAATGCCTGGAAGAAATAAAAAAAATCGTGGTTGGGAAGGTTATAGTAGCAAAAGCCGTTGGAATTTGTATTTTATACATCGGAAGAATCCGTTTTGTTATTAATAAACCGGGAAAGGGGAAAAGAATGACTGAAAGAAAAGAAATCAATTAGTTATTCATCAAAGTTTCTTTTGATTCAATGACCAGAGTTAGACGAAGATATATAGCTCGGAGACGTAGAACAAAAATTTGTTTATTTGCATCAACCTTTCGAGGGGCTCATTCAAGACTTACTCGAACTACTACTCAACAGAAAGCGAGAGCTTTTGTTTCCACTCATCGGGAGAGAGACAGGAGAAAGAGAAGTTTTCGTCGTTTGTGGATCACTCGGATAAATGCAGTAACTCGTGAGAATAGGGGATCCCATAGTTATGGTCGATTAATGCTTGATCTGTACAAGAGGCAGTTGCTTCTTAATCGTAAAATACCTGCGCAAATAGCTATATCAAATAGGAATTGTCTTGACACGATTTCCAATGAGATCATCAAATAAGGAGATTGGAAGGAATTCACCAGAATACTTTAAAACGAAGTTCCCCGGAGGATGAACTCCGGGAGGGTATAGTAGAAATTCATAGATAAGTAGTAGGAATGAACGAACACGTTCAAAAAAAAAAAAAGATTTCTTCTTCCCCCATTCTTTTTTTTTACATTACGGCACGACAATCTCTTGGCTTTTTCGAACAAAACATCAATCTGAGTTCCAATTAGAATTTTGATTCGATTGAGGAATAGGCTTATTTATTTCTAGTTCTAGGACCAGTAGTTCTAGGGATCGACTCGGTTCTCTCAAATTGTTTCTCATTATTAAGAAAAGGTAACAAAGATAAAATACGAGCTTGTTTTATAGCAATAGTAATTAATCGTTGTTGTTTCAAGGTTAATCTATTCACTCGTCTAGATAA